CGTTACAAAATTTCGCTTTAGCCAATGATCCAAGCAGAGTAATAATAGGAACTAGTGTATCGAGTTTCTTCATAGCATTATCTATTAGAAATGAATTTTCTAACATCTGACTCCATACCACTGAAGAATTTAGTCGCACACTTGAAATATAGCCCAAAAAGTCAAGAGAACGTTTGACTAATTGGTTTATATAGATCCTTTCTGGTTGTGACCACACATAAAAATGACATTGCCAAAAATTGACAAGGTAATATTTCCACTTATTCATCAGAAGTGGCGTATCTTTTGAAACCAGAATTGATTTTCCTTGATATCTAACATAATACATCAAAGGATCCTTGAAGACCCGTAAGATAGCCGAAAAATAATTAGCAAACACTTTGACAAGATGTTCTTGTTTTCCATAGAAATATATTCGCTCAAAAAAGACCCTATAAGATGTTAATCGTATATGAGAAGATTGGTTACGTAGAAAAAGGAAAATAGATTCGTATTCACATACATGAGAATTATATAGGAACAAGACTAATCTTCGATTTCTTGTTGAAAAAAAAGAAATCAATTTTTTTGGAGTACTTAGACTATTCCAATTACAATACTCATGAAAAAAAAACCGTAATAAATGCAAAGAAGAGGCATCTTTCACCCAGGAGCGAAGGATTTGAACTAAAATTTCCAGATGGAGGGGATAGGGTATTAATACATCTGACACATAATTAAAATGTGGGAATTTATCTTCTAAAAAAGGAAATATTGAATGAGTTGATCGTAAATTATAAGATTTTTCGATTTCCGCTTCTTCTAAAGAAGATACTAATCGTAGGGAAAATGGAATTTCCACAATGACTGCAAACCCTTCTGATAGCATTTGAGAATACAAATTTTTGTTGTACCCCAAAAATTGATTTTTGGTACAATAATTAGTGGAAAAAAAAAGATTCTGTTGATACATTCGAGTAATTAAATGTTTTACCATTAGTAAACTAGATTTTTTGTCATAACCAAAATTTTCCAACAAAGTGGATCCGTTTAAAAAATGACCATGAGAAAATGCATAAATATACTCCCGAAAGATAAGTGGGTATAGGAAGTCTCGTTGCCTAGATTTCTCAAGTTTTAAATATCCTTGAAATCCCTCCATTTAAAATTAGATTTGAACCGAGGATACTATAATGGATTTTGGGGGTTATCAAATGATACATAGTGCGATACAGTCAAAACAAGGTATTACAGTAAAAAAATAATAAGAATAGATACCTCGTAAACAGGTAAGACTCATCAACGGACTCTCTATCCTCTCTTTTCTTTTTCCATCTAATAATGGATTTCTATTTTAGGATAAATAGAATGGTTAGAAATCCTTTATTTTTTCAACCCAATCGCTCTTTTGATTTTGGAAAAAAAAGCTCTTTATCAATATACTGCTTCTTCTACACATTCCCCTCTACCCCCTAATGTAGAATAACTAATAGTTAGGACTTATAATAAAATCGGTAATCCACTCATGAGAAAAGTCCTTCCCGCATTAAGCACTAATATAGTTTTAACGTCTAATTAGATCGGGTAATCATTCGAATTAAGAACATAAGCCCGTTACTTTTTATTTCTCTATAATTGGAGCATTAAGGCTCTATCCATTTATTCATTCGACCCGACTTTACTTTTTTTCCGCATCAAGAATTCAAACAAGGTTTGGACCAATCTGGTAAGGTAAAAAGATTACCAGAATTTTCCATTGCTACGACATGCTGCTTTTTCCATTCATTCCTTTCAGGATCAGTCGCGGTCTTAAAAACTCTACCGATAGTATGGACGAATCTGTTACTTCATACAAATGTGTAAAAGATGCTAGCCGCACTTAAAAGCCGAGTACTCTACCATTGAGTTAGCAACCCCCAAAAATATTAAAAATTTTTTTGTGTAGATACAATCGGAATCAAAATAAAAAAAGAAATTAAATTACACGACGTAATCAAAATATTCCAATAAAAAAAAAATATAAAAATTTCGAATTGATTATGAACATAAAAATGAACAGACCGGAGGAAAATACAATGATTTTTCAACTAAGAATCTAGATAAAATCAAAACAAAAAAGGCTATACCACCTCTTGGTTGTTATGTTATTACTTATTATCTTATCCATTTTAGTGAATTTAAAAAAATTTTTAAACTTCTTATATCACACATTATATCAAACAAAAGTAACTTTTTGTATCACAGAAAATGCAATAAGACCATCGTGTGAGTGAAGTAAAAAAAGCCAAGGTCATGAAAGGGAGATAACTAGCTCCATTTATGCACGATCGGATTATATTTGTTTGATACACTGTTGTCAATATGAATGTGAATAGTGAAAAAAAGACCACAATAGGGAAAACAAAAGAATTAAAAATTAATAAAAAACAAATGGAAATAACAATTTGAATTGAATATATTTATTATATATATATATAAATATATAAAAAAATATAATAAAAATATTTTAAATATTAAAATAAGAGAAAATAATTTAAAAAACTACGGACTTGTATTGGATCGGCACTATAGAGATAATCAACATAGATAGAAATAAAAGATGTAGGCGAAAGAAAAAATTAAGGAAGAAGTATAAAAAAATATCGGATTTATTCAATCACTAAATATACGTAGCTAAAAAAACTTAATCCCCTTTTTTTATTTGTTCATAGAATTGCAACAAAACCACCCCATTGATGGGGTAATGTACAAATTTTTATTTATAGTATAGAACCAATTATTTCATTTAGTCACTTGATTGATCCTTTTTCTATTCATCGTAGCTTAGATCAATTTATATCAATAAAATAAAAATATATTTTTGTCGTTATAGAAGACGGAATTTTAGGGTAATAAATGTAGTATGAATAGAACAGGAGAGGGGAGGGGAGGGGGGAAATAATAAAGAAAGGGTTATCCAAAGCTATATACAAGTCACCCACACCCCCTTTTCTTTTATTTCATTAATTGAATTTCGGTTATTGATTAAGGTGAAGTTCCGTAAAAACCCCTGCCTTCTTTAAAATATCATCAACAGTTCCTGTAGGTTGAGCGCCCTTTTCAAGGAAATATAGAATAGCGGGAACATTTAAATGGATTTGATTCTTTATCGGATCATAAAAACCCACTTTACGAAGATCTCTTCCTTCTCTTCGGGATCGAACATCAATTGCAATGATTCGATAAATGGCTCATTGGGATAGATGTAAATTAACAATACCCCCCCCAGAACCGTATAAGAAGTTTTCTCCTCGTACGGCTCGAGAAATTTAGAAGTTATGTATATAATTCTAATTCATATAAAATAGATCCATAGATTATTCAATCAATTAGACTATGATTAAAATACTTTTTTCTTATTCTTTTGTTTCTTTTTTGAAAAAAAAAAAAAACTCATTCTTATTTGTACCCCCATAACTCAAGTTGGGTAACTCTCACTCAAAGGAAAACTACCCTTAAGCTTAAGCATTTCATTTATTGAGCAGTCTCTAACCCCCTTTTTTTGTATGTCTCCTTTAGAATCTATTTCGATTCTTCATTCTGATTTAGTTTAGTTTAGTTATTGAGACAATTGAAAAAAGTTTTTCCTTGTTCCGGGATCCTTTATCCTTGCCTTGAATCATTGGGTTTAGACATTACTTCGGTGATCTTTAATCGTTTCAAAATGGCAGCAACATACCATTCTTTGTGATTTCTTTTTATCAAAGAATCGTATCAATAATCGATTCTCGCGTGATACACTTTTTATCAAATTTTACGTTTGAATTTGAAACTTGCTCGAATTAGATCCTTTCGATTTCTATACCGAAAATATACTTACGAAGTTGTTTCAACTTAGTGATTGACACTAACCCTAGATCTCTGCTCTTGATAAATGAATAAATACTTTCTACTCGAGCTCCATCGTGTACTATTTACATCAAAACCCTCAAAAAATGAGAGCTCTAGTGGAACAGAACAACCGATGTCGAGTCAAGAGCATCTTCATTCCTATATAATATAAAATGGTGGGTGTAAGAATCCACAGTGGATCGTATCCTTCAAGTCGCACGTTGCTTTCTACCACATCGTTTTAAACGAAGTTTTACCATAACCTCTAATTTATTGGAACTCGTATGTAATTGATTCATTTATGGAATCGTGTATAGTCATTGGTTTAGTTGGTCCAGAGTAATCTATACTCTTATGAATGGGTAGTTTTTGAAAAAGTCTCAGCAATAATTCAATTTATTTAAATCCACATTTTATTGTATATATTGGATCAATAACATTTTTTTGTATGAGTTCAATATGGATTTCCCTATATATAGATATTTTCTATGTATATAGAGAGATATTTTAAAATTTCTATAAATTTTAAAATAATTACGAATAAAAAAAGAATCTCTCTTTTTCAATTTCTTCATAGGATGGATTCGCGAGTTTCACCCTTCATCGAGTACTAAGGACTCAGAAGAAATCATTAAAAAGATTTCATTTTGATTGAAAATTTCCTACCTCAATATTATTATTTCAATAAAGTTTTGTAATAAAAAAGGGATTTATTATCATAAATAAATGCATATTCGGATTAACCCATCAATCATTTTAAACAAATAGATCGATAAAAAAAAAAAAAGAAAAATCATCATTATAAGAAAATAAGAAAGAACAATCACATTGTATCTATATCTAATACCAGACTCTTAAACATTAAACATAAGGTTGGTTTAAAAGGCAATCTTTAGTCTAATATGATATAGAATATTATTATATATATATCCTATAATATACTATGATATATACAATACGCATACTCTGGGACGGAAGGATTCGAACCTCCGAATAGCGGGACCAAAACCCGTCGCCTTGCCACTTGGCCACGCCCCATTTATATTCAACACTAATAAACACTAATATTGGTAGTGGTTGTTCGTCAATTCGAATACAAATATTCATAGAATAAATTAGATTGTTGCTAGGATTTTGATACGTTTATAGATCAAAGTAAAATCAATTTATTGATCATTACATATAATTCCATTAAGATATTGTATGAAAGTAGGATTTCTTCTATTCTCTTTTTATTTGAGAATTGAAGGATTTTTGATTAAATGAGTTCAAATCAAAGAAAGGTTTTTTGCCCTACTTTATGTTATTAATTTTTCCCTTATCCCTTATATCAATAATAAGGGATTAATAACTCAATCAAATCAAAAGAAATACAATTATCTTCAAGAACAAAGAAAAAAATTTTGTTATGCTTAATATCTTAAGTTTCATCTGTATCTGTCTTAATTCTTTCCTTTATTCAAGTAGTTTTTTCTTCGCCAAATTGCCCGAGGCCTACGCTTTTTTGAATCCAATAGTAGATGTTATGCCAGTAATACCTTTATTTTTTTTTCTATTAGCTTTTGTTTGGCAAGCTGCCGTAAGCTTTCGATGAGATTTTTAATACTATCCAAGACAAATTCATGATTTACTCGAAAAAAAAAAAATTATAACTATTTAGAAGATCAGCTAAGTCGTACATACAGTCTGAACCTTTGAGTCCAATATTGAAATTCTTCTATAGCTGTGATAAATCTGGATCACTCTCATTTTCTTATTCTTACTTTTTTCCATCGAACGACCCTGTTAGAGTCCCCCCCAATATATAATATTGGGTATGAAATCCAATTTTTAGTAATGAACGACTCAATTCTTAATTTCTGAAAAGTTTTTCCTATTTCTAGAAATCACTTCACTGCATTTCTTGGTGTCAAAATAGGGTAAAATAGAGAATCTATTCTCTTTTTTTTCAAAAAAAAAATGATCTTGGAGATTGTGTAATGCTTACTCTCAAACTATTTGTTTATACAGTAGTAATATTCTTTGTTTCTCTCTTCATTTTCGGATTCCTATCTAATGACCCAGGACGTAATCCTGGACGTGAAGAATAAAAAAATAAGATTTTTTCCTTGCTTGAGTTTAAAATGTTCTTAAAATTTTATCTATTCCACATCTTTCCTTAACTATAAAAAAATACCAAGTAATCGACAGAAACGGAAAGAGAGGGATTCGAACCCTCGGTACAAAAAACTCGTACAACGGATTAGCAATCCGGCGCTTTAGTCCACTCAGCCATCTCTCCCCCAAATTGAAAAAAGGGATAATTACTATCATACATTGTATAAAAATAGAAAATGAAGGCTTGAAAAAAGCCCTTCCTTCTTTATCTCTCTTTATTATCTTTATCTACCTTGTATTATATAGATAAAGATAATAAAGAGAGATATATAGATGGATATCTATAGAATCGATAAAAACTTTTATGAGCAATTCCAATTCCATTTAGATAAAGTAAGGGCTCAAAAGAAGAGATATCTACAATCCCAATATATAAATAATACCAATATATTAAAGATTACTAAAAATATATATTTATAAATAAATAAAAAAAAAGTACCTCTTTTTTTATTTTATTTCTTTCGTCCGAAAAGTCCTTTTCTTTTTATTTCCACGGCCTGGTCTGGTCAGTACCTAGCTGGGCTTTTTTTGTTCCAATGAATCGTAGATCAAATTATTTATTTGATTTGAAAACACAAAATGAGTCCCGTTTTCCTAATCTCATTAGTCCCCCTGACGAAAATATGTCAACGCTCGAATTTTCACGATTCTTTTCTGATCCGATCTTTTTATTACTTATTACTACGACCAATTTTCGTGTTCGACAAAAGGTCCATTTACATACAATAATTGCATTGTAGCGGGTATAGTTTAGTGGTAAAAGTGCGATTCGTTCGATTAACCCCTGAATAGTTAAGGGATCCTTCGGTTTTATTAATATTCCGATCAAAAACTTTATTTCTTAAAAGGATTAAATCCTTTACCTCTCGATGAAAGATTCGAGAAAAAATAAAAATTCTCGTGATTTGTATCCAAAAATAAGTTAGAAATTGAAAAAACTGGATAATGAAATTACGAAACATAATTTTTATTGAATTGGATCAATACTTCCAATTGAAGGAATAAGGGATCCATGGATAAAGGTAGAATTTTTTCTAATCGTAACTAAATCTTCAATTTTTTATTTGTATAAGGGAGATTGAAGCAAAACAAAATAGCTATTAAATAATGTCTTTAGTTTACTAGAGACGTCGACATCTTTTTTAGCTCGGGGGAAACTAAATACCTTTCCTAAGGATTTTTTCAAATAGAAATAGGGAACGAAATAAATAACTGGAAAGATTGTTATAATCTCCTCTTCTATAGGGATCATCTATAAAGCGGGTCCTTTTGAATGCATTCAGACGGAAAGGCTGACATAGATGTTATGGGTCGCATTTTTTTTGTTTACATCTTCCATAAAGGAGCCGAATGAAACCAAAGTTTCACGTTCGGTTTTGAATTAGAGACGTTAAAAGTGATGAATAAAGGTCTACTATAACCCCTAGCCTTCCAAGCTAACGATGCGGGTTCGATTCCCGCTACCCGCTTATCTTATTATTTATATATATAAAT